CGTCTAGTTCCGCTTCTTGCTCTTTTGCAAGAATGCCTTTAGTAGACAACCAACGATTTGAATTCAAAATCCACTTAGCTGCAAGCAGCCCTCTCTTATTACTGGATTTAAGAGTAAGAGAGAGGCTCTTTCCTCCGATGGTAGTTGATAGAGGAAAGGGCGATACGCTTTTCTGGAAAGGTTTGAGGGTGATATTCCAGACCCCTACTGACGAAGAGGCCAAGAAAGAATGAATTGACTAGGACAGAGGGTTGATTTCGACAGCTAGAGCTAGGAGAAAGAGGTCATGGTGGAGTAGCTTATGAAGGAAGGTGAGCATGACGGCTAGATCCTCACAGTAGTAGCTGTGATGTGATTATGAAGTCAGGTGAGAAGCGTTATGCAATAGAGAAGTCAGCTAGTGCACTTAGACAGGTAGTTTCATTAGGGAATTGAATTGCAGGAAGGTCAGCAGGTCAGGTAGTCCTTAGGCCGTTGAGCGAAACTCTTGGCATCCTCCTCTTATTTATGAGGGGATAGGAGTGAAAGATTCATTATAAAACTACCCCACTTCTTAGAGCTCTCTTGCTACCGGTTCCTTAAACTATAGGCAGAAAGGCCGAGGCAGAGCCAGCAACTCTCTAAAAGCAAGGACGATTAGCTACGTTCCAATGAAGCACATTCCAACAATTACCTAGCCCGGTAGGTGGAGGAAAAAGGCGGAGAACATTCTTTAATCAAAGGCGCCAATACCCATATCAGGATTAGCCCCATTTCGATCGATCTATTCAATCAGTAAGGCAAGTCAAAGCGTGGACAAGAAGGAAAGCTGTCTGTGAATAGAATCAATCCCTTCTCGATAGCCTTAGGAAGAGTGAATAGGCACAGTACAGGTTTCGAAGAAAGTTGCCAGTTCTCTTTCTAGCTAGTCTTCCTTTACCTATGGAGATGATAGGAGATAGAAGAAGAATCACATGTATGCGTGCTAAGCGTGGGCAAGCGAAGACAAGCAGAAGAGAGTCTTTCCTTGCTTTGGCATTCAGTAAGTAGGTAAAGCAGTAAGTAGGCTAAATAGGCATGTATGCTTTCTTGCCTTCTTCCTTTTCTTTTAGGACAGATGACCACTTATTTGAATGCAAAAGAAGATTGAATCTCTTTTTTGGATAGTAAAGCAGCAACCTCTTTGAGCTCTTAACGAATCCCCTGTGGAGGCAGTCTTAGAAATGCTTTAGCGGAGAGAAGTCTAAGGCATAGGCCTATGCTATCTATTCTACTTGGATGACCTTACCTTAATAAGAAAAGAATCCTTGATTAACCAATTCGTCAGTCTGATAAGAGCTCCCACTAAAGGCAAGACAGGCCCGAGAACCCTGATGCAAGATAGATTCGAAGTAAGGTGCGAGTAACCAGCTATCCCCTTTTTGTAAGCAAACCCAGTGCTGTATGCAAACCTGCTAACCTTACAACTAGTGCGTCAGTCCCCCTCGTGATAGGAGTAGGAGTCAGTCTCCGCTCTACCCTTCCAGCCTATGAATCTATCCCTTTTGCTGGGGAGAAAGGCTATCAGGTACGGAAGAGTCAGTTGAAGGTGCGGAAGAAGAAGAAAGGAGACTTGAAGAGCTATTTGAACCCATCCCAGGCTTAAAGGAAGGGTATAGTAATCCCATGCCAGCAAGTAGTTAGAATCAGCTAAACCAGTAAGGGGATAGGAAGCTAAGCGCTAGATTCTCAGTTTCAGTTCAATTCCCAGGTAAGCAAGTAAGGAAGTTCAAAGCAAGGAAAGACTGCAGGCAGGCTGAGAGGCAAGTGTAACTCGTTTTGATTGAGCTCCTGACCTTTGACTAACCTGATTCTGCAAGATTTGGTGTCATATGCTTGCCTCGTGCACACGGCTTTTTCACAGTGTCTGCTTATCTACTCTACTCCTTGACGTGAGAACTCCGTGCGTTGTATTCCCTCGTGTTTATAGGCTTTCTTTTTCTATTATCACGACATGGACTCGGGGACTGTATTCAGTACCAAGGTGATGATCTTTCTTTCTGGATTGTGTTTGTCTTCAGTGGGGTCTTGTTACGCCCATAAGTCACTCCCTTAGACAAGTTCCACTAGACCCCTCTGACTCCTTGTATTGGACCTGTCGATCCTCTCCTACGCTAGAGCCCGCCGGCTCCCTGTGGACGGTCCCAATAGAAAAAAGACGAGCTGCTAACATGGAACGAGCCTCTCTTCCCTTGCTAGCTGGATAAGGTGGGTTGCTTTCTCATAGTCTCCATTTCGAGATGGTGGATCAGGCTAATCAGACTTGAGCTCTCTCGTCTGGAATGGAGGGACGTTTAAGAATCCCTTTGGTAGTCGGTATGGGGCACGCTTCTCTCAGGAGACAACTGAGGCAAGTAGCTAGTTGACTGTAGGTTTAGAGCACGCTAGGATAGATTCTAACTCTCTCCGGTCTTTTATTACATAACCTCTTGCTAGGCGAATGGGCTTTTCTGATCGAGAAGAATGATTCAACCTCCGCATCTTAGTGTCCGGTAGTGACATAACCTCGGTCTTGGGGAGGCCCTACCCTAATGTCTCTCTCTACCCTTAGCTCTTAGGCGGGATACAGGAAGAGCTAGAACGGAGAGATCTATTTCATTCTTATCTAGAAACTTCCAGTAAAAACAAGGGGGAAATACTGTAAGGAAAGACATTTTGCTTAGCCCTCTATCCTCAGCTCTGCGCATAGAAGCAAAGAAAAGGGATGCGAAAGCTACTGACTATAGAGAGTAAGGATGCTTTAGCTGTTGGGACTTGAAGGATTTTATAACCTTCCTGAGCACGAGAGGCGTAACGATCTGGGCACTGAGAGGCTCGGTGAAATAGACATACCTGTGAAGATACTGACTACCTCAACCAGGCCAGAAAGACCGATTGAAGCTGAACTGTTCCATGGGTTAGGCTTTTTTTTCCTGCTTAGGTGGAGGGCGAAGAAGGCAGGGCCCAGTGAGATAGCACTCTGGAAGTGAAAACCTTGTGCCATGGACAGTTGAAGGTAGACTCTTTCTATGGTCCTGTTGAAAGGATCTGGATACCCTAAGGGCATCCCTCTCTTCTTTCATCGGTCTATGTATGGCAATCGGTCATTTCTTTCTATCTTGCTTGGTTACCGGTCTTTCTGTCTTTAAAGAGATCGGTTTCTGTCCTTTTTCTGGTATCGCTCTAATAGGTCTAAGCAAAATGTTCAAGCATTGGCAATACGTCCACAAATACTAATACCTTTATAAAGAGTTGCCCAGTAGTTTCATTCTAGCTCAATACCCTTTCACCGCCTTGACTTTCGGAGGAGGTTATCAAATAAATAACGAAAGACTTTCAAATCGTATAAGACAAGACCATAGCTTGCAGTCGGCAAAAAGAAATTCAATTTAACAAGAGCCGTATTCAATCCCGAGCTTAAGAACTAGGAAGCTAAGTAAAAGGAGGACTGGTGCCGTACCGACGAACCCGAGCACTCCGGAACTCAGCCTTACCTTGAAGAGAGAGGAAAGTAGTGAACCTTCAGGGAAGAAAAAGAAACATAGTCTAGTAAAGAATAAAGAAGGAAGTAAACACAGTACATAGATGTCAGCGATAATCAAAGGATTTGAACTACAACTGAAAACTTGCATTACTGAAATGAACAAAGCACTTGTGGATTGGGATGCACATTATTGAGCTGCAATTGCTCTATAGGTGCGAAAGAGGTATTTTCTGTAAGCCGGAACACCAACACGAAATCACGAAACTAGGAAGAGCTGAGAGGCTTGAAGAGGGAGAGGGACGAAGGCATCACTCAAAGGAACTACTTGTTAATTCTAGGCGTGAGTGGCTACGAATGCCACTGCTACGACTCCTATAACAAGAACACTAAGTTATAGATGAGAAAGGTGGTGCTCGCTAACCACCTAACCATCAGCAGCCGTAAACTTGAAAGGCATGAATTCCGGCCATTGCATTGAGCAAGGATCGTTGAGCAACGAAATGGGGAAGGCGAAGGTCAATTTCTATACCGGTCCAACTTGACGTTTCCGAGTTCAAAAGTAATTGAAGCGATAAACCGAACCTTTATAAAATCTCTTTCTTCCCGCGAGTGCTTGTTCTTTCCTCTTTGGCCTGGTTGCTTGCGATGCCTTCTATTATGAAAATAGAAAGAATGTCTCCTCTTTCTGTTGTGGTTTGTCAATCCCGGTTAACGAATATAGTAGTTCCTTTTCCACGTCAAGGCGGTTGTTCAATTAATGTTGATCCCGCTCTTATGCCTCTGAAATCCCAATAAGATCAGGAAGAACCGGTTTGGTTTCCTTTGATTCAAGAATGTCCCCCGCTGCTAGCTCTTTCTCTTACTATCTCCTTTATGGTCTTTCTTAGGCTCCTAGGGTCAAGACCAAGTCAAGCGAAATCCCAACGAAGATGAAATCCAAGGAAGGTTCGGAAGGTAATACCAGGAAACTAAGAAAAAATCCTTGCTTCGTAGCCAGCCGGTCTAGCTTTTGAATATGAGTGAAAAGTAGCTTCTGCTTCGCTATTAAATCCATCACTTTCTAAGAAGATCAAGGCAAGCCCTCCTACGATTACGATGACTGTAACGAAGTCTCGAAAGATAGAGAACCTCTTTCTTTACACGATAGGAGGAACCATACGACAATGGTTCTAGACCCGTAACCCCATAACCTGTAGATGGCAGAATACGAGAATAGGCTTTGTTAGGGATAATAGAAAGACATCCAAGCCAAGGAAAACCATCTATAAAAGGAAAGTTATCAATTAGCACTTTAGACCTCCCAAGGAAGAAAGAACAAAAGAACTAGAACTTGAATCTCTGGGAGGGGCGAAGCAACTCGTAATAGATAGAATAGAAGTTCCAAGAGATGGACTTGCTGGGGCAGTTACTAGCCGTATAGTTGCAGTTCCCTATTGATAAGTTTAAACAACTCCTTATTATGTTATGCTTTTGGAATAAATTACCCAGTCAACCTCCCTTAGTCTCATCCTTTACACGCGGTCCAACCTTGCCTGCTCCTCTTGGCATCTAGGGTTATGTTATGGCTACTGCCTACTATCTCTCTAATAGCGAGGGTGCTTGAATCCGAGTCATATGACATTCAAAGCCTTCTCTTTGAGATAGGTAACAGACTCAGCTGCTAGCCTTTCGAAATCTCTTTGTCGAGATAACGAATCAGCAGCTATAGAAGGAGTTGTTCCAGAACCCGCTGGTGGGAGTACTTTTTTTAAGAAGGGCTACTGGTATGACATCAATCCCTCTTACAAAGCAGAAATTCTGTTACTTTCAAACGATTGTCAAATTCATTCATTATTTTCTTTTTGGCCATAAATAAAGTCGAGCCCGCCATTCTCATGCATTTCCCTTGAAACCACTACGGTTTTACACCTGAAAGTAGCTACCAATCTTTTACAATTCCTCCTGAGAAAGATCCCGCGTGAGATAGTGTTACTGACACATAAGGCTTCAGCGTGCTTTTCGCCAGTAGCTTCTCCTTTCTTTTCGTTTTTATTCTATATAAATACATAAGTATAAATACATAAGTCGTCGGTTGAAGACTCAAGCTTGTGGGCTTGATAGAAGGAAAGCTCGTTACCGCAGCGCTCGTTCACCCCTTCGGCTTCTTCCATTCAATTTGAAAAGGTAGTTTTTTTTCTTATTGGCAAATAGCGTCTTGAAGTGAAGCGAAGGCATTATTGAAGGAAAGAGATGGCGGGTCGGTCAAGTGCATTCGCTATTCGATTCCATCCACAACATTTCTATTCAAAAGTAGGTATCTCGCTAGTGTCAAAATGATACTCTCACTTTTCCCTTCGATGAGCTGATCTTGAATTGAAAAAGTGATAGCTTATATAACTGCATTTTGATACTTTTTTGAAGACGAGAAAGAGTTAGCAAAAGCACTTTTCATCTTTCACAATAACCATGGCATTCGATGCAGCCCAGTCTTCCACCGTCTTTGTCCGCTGATGTAATGGGCATGCTCCTAAATCCCTGCATTCCTGTCAACGCTTTAGTCTTTCCGATTGTCTGGTTCTGCTCGTGATGGAGAATGACATGCAAGCATTAAACAACCTCCGTATTAGCCGGGGGAAGTCACTGAAAGCTCTGACTCGGATGAGGTGGCTTCTTGTCTCTTTCTTTGAGATACGATAACAGAAAATAGGGAGTTGGAAAAGCTGCTAAGGGACCCACCAACACAGGTATTTCAAGAGGTGCAGGAGCGTAAAGCCACTCTACTATCTATAGCATGGAATGGGGGTTCTCCGGGGAAGGCTTTCGTAACCAATTTACATTTCCTTGGCTCAGGTTATTCTCAACTCATCTTATGCGCTTTTGAAGGAACTCCAGTCAAAGACTGAGAAGAAGCTAGTGACGAGTGCTGCTATTGCTTATGGGTTTTTCTTCTTATACAAAAGAGTCCCGATGCCTATTTCTACTTCTAAGACAAGTAGGAGCGTCGGAGAAGTCATTACTTGAAAAGTCATCTCTCTCTTTCCTCACCTTTGAAATGGAGCTTGAGCTGCTAATCACTCAATACCCTCTGTTCTTCTTGCTCAAGAAAGTTCATGATTGAAGGCAGCTATTACCAGACATTTGTAGAACATAGCCTCTCACTCACATACCCTATTCTCTGGGCTTCCAGAATTCATTGTTCTCTCTTGAAAGGTAGGAGTGCGTGGGGCATCCCCAATGACTGTTCCTGGAGTTGGAGGAAATTGCTGAACTTGAGGGGCACTATGAGACCTTTCATCAGGTCCAAAGTGGGTAATGGGGAAGGTACTTTGGTTCGACAATCGGAAATCGCTGGCGGTTGGTCCGGAAAGACATGGGACTTTTTGGGCGTAAAAGTCCTTCTCTTACTGTTGAAGAAAGCGAGAACGGAGAGTACTAAACAAATAGAAGACACCCACTTAGCAGAAGCCATAGATCTTACCAAACTATGTTCTAAAGAGAGTCTGTTTTCTGGCTACATAGTCTGTTTTGAGCGCCCATAGATGTCGAACCTCTTGAACAGCTTCCAATTATTTAGAGTTCACCCAGGCTAGCCCGGATCCCACGAGTGAATCGATTAGCTAGTAGGCTAAGGGAACAGGTGCGAATGACTGAACTCTCATCACTGTAAGAAGAAAGGAAAGGGCTCTTCTGGGGCTTATTCGAGCAAAGAAGCAAGGCATTGACTTTCGGAATAGGCTTTTTACTAGATTTAGGGCAGAAGCCTGAAACTCCTCTTATTCTTACTTTACTACTTCCTTTGATGGCATCGTTTCTTAGTCTGATTCATGGCATTCCGCTTCGATGTAAGGGAAAAGCCCTATATAAAAATACCAGGAACTCCGAGAGCTAGACCGGCTACAGAATCACCGGCTGAGGTATTTGAGTTAGGGTCTCGTGGCCCCAGGCCTGCTAAGAACAGCAATTCTTACATTTCTCTCAGAAGCTACTTTCCTACTTCCTTTCCTTCCCTTGAAGCAATTCCTCGAACAACAGAACAAGAAAGAGGTCTCTTCCTGGCTCTTCTTCCTAGTCCTAGATTTGAGTTACTAGCATCGTTAACCAGCCGATTCAAGGTCGGAGCTGCTAATCCACACCTTTTAAGAGCAGGAGACTAGTAAGTGAGGAGAGTCGGTACATTCCTTCTACCCCGCTCTATAGAAGAGACACTGCCAAGCTTAGAAAGAGGGGATCCCTAGTATGTGATTGAGTCAAGTCTCCAGTGCTTCTGCTGAGAGAAAGAGAGTCTATTGACAGGCCTACCCTTAATGCTTCTAAGTCCTGTATACAGAGAGTGCTATTAGAGGGGGAAGGTTGGTTCTTCAGGATGGATGGAAATGTTCGGTACTGGAAAGAGCACTTCTATCCTAGATTCTTAGCTGGGGTAGTTGTTTTTGAATGGAAGCCCAAATTTCCTATTATCTATGCTGTAGATAGACTAGTCCATAGACGACTCCAACTGTATATGATTATTTTCGGTTAGTGCACTCCCGGTCCTGCTTTCTCTATCGCCTTCGTCCTCTTTCCCACAACACAAGATGTGTCTTCGAGGAGGGTTCCTCGCTTTCTGGCTTCTTAGAGATGGAGATAATGGACTTTTTCCTGCCACGCGCAAGTTTTCTTTTTTTGGTTCTTTTCATTGGTCGTTTTCCACTAATAGACTAATAGATGCCTAACAATAGGAGCTACGGAACTGAGCAGCTAGTACTTTTGTAGTCATTTCCTATTCCAGTATGAGATCGGAACATGGCATCTAGTCCGCTTCTTTAGGGATTTAGGGGTGGCACACTTCTTGGCACCTTATCTACGAGATCCTCTTTCCCCGTTCGGATGCATTCTCCCTTCGGCGCTTTTCCCTGCTTGAGATCGGGGATCATGAACTTTTTATTCGTTTAACAGCGCCCGCGTTTCTTTTTCTTTAGTTTTGAGCTCCGCAACAGTAGCCTATAACCTATAATAGATATAGATGCAATAGAAAGCCTAGCTAGTTAGGAGTATGAGCTACTGGTAAAGGATCCTATTCTGTAGGGTCAGTCTTTCTCTCGTCGTCAAAGCTCCTCGACTACGATTTTTCCCTGCAAAAGTTTTTCAAAGAATCTCCTAAGAGAAGAAAGATGAAAGACAGTCAATTCATAGAAAAAGAATGCATTCGGAGGATGTTCGATAGCTTTTTCTCACTTTGTTGAGACTCATGTGGTCTTTCCACCTATCTCTCCCATGTTGCCTAGGACAACGGTTCCAAAATGATAAATCATTGAGCGAGCGCCTAAATCACTAGCCGCTAGAAGATAGGACCCCATTAGGTCGAATCTATTTCGTTCGATTCCGAACATGGCCTGCGAATCGTACTCGTGCTATTTTCTTTCTTCCAACAACTACAACTCAGTAGATAAAGAAGGACTCGATTAGTATGACTCTATATACGGATCGACTTGGTCTTGGTGAAGTGTTCCAGAACAAGACCCATGGCTAACATCCTCTAACGAAACTCTCTTTCTTCTTGTCTGTCTTTGCTAAGGCCTGGACGACAAGTTTTCAAGCTTCATTCTCTACCGGTTCCAATCTTTTTTTTTGCTTGGAAGATTTGCTCTTTTTCTGTTTGGATTTTCCTCTGTTTCGGGCCCTTGCTTGCTTGTTCTCTCTCCTCTCATCTTTCTTTCTCGAAGCTTCTTCTTCATTTCTATAGGCTATGTGTGAGATCCATTCCTTTCTTCTTTTTTGTTGTTATGAACTCGATTGGCTTTAGAATGGGAGAATAGAAGACATTTTGTTTCTTATGTAGATCTACATTTCTGATTTTACTAAATGGATTGCTTTTTTCGCATCTTCATTTTTAGAAAAACGAAAAAAAGCAAGACTAATTGACTAATAACTAAGTTATTCAAGTTTTCTCTTCTCTAGACCAAAAAGAGTACTTAAAAGGGGGCAAATTGGATTCGATTCTCTTTTTTTCTACTATTCATTCTTTTTCTGCAAGGAATGAATTCTGCATGACACGGGTTGGTTGTAGCTACGTAAGCTGGTGTACAGGTTCATAAAGTCTGCAGCTATAAGCAACAATTTGTTATACGGTCGCCGAGTTTGTTCAAACAAACAGCCTTTTTTGAGTATAGTAGGTCCGGCGTACTCGCGGGGCGAGATTCTTTTCTTAGGCTATAAATGGAGGTTTTTTACTTCATTCCTTCACTCCACTCTCATCCTTTATCTTATCTTCTACCCCCCAACCCTAGTGATATGGATATGAATGCAGTGTTCAACAGGCTCTCTGCCATTCAAGACGAAATTGCACAAGTGCAATATGATCTTGAAAGGAGCTTGAGAGCGAGAAATTTCCTCTATGCGAGAAGAAGAATTGATGCGGATCCTGTCAGAAGGCAAAGGAGCATTTCCGCTACTTCCGCGCGTATATCTAATTTGGAGGAGAGGGAGAGAGCTCTGGAGGCAGAGCGACAGGCTCTCATAGTCCTGGTCATTGAATATGAGCACGGAGGAAATTAGTACTTG